TCCCCGATTTTATCTTTTCGGAAGATACGAAGGAATAAAAATCCGAAAGTTCTTATTTGTGGTGATAATGCCAAAATATCAAGTTGGCTCATTAGTCTTTATGTTGATTGTTACTACAGGCCTCTTGAATATTCTCTTTCCCTATTTTTTTTTTTTTTTTTTGTAATATGGCTTTTATTATTGTTTTTTTATCATTGAAATTGATAGGAATTTCTCTTGTTAAGACCCTATGAATCGATTGAAACCCCAGATTCATACTAGAACCACGATGATTCAAAAAAACCCCAAAGTTAAGCCAAAAGATTCCTTGAGTAAGAACCATTGGATCATCACTTATTCAATCAATAGGATAGGTATAATGACTAAAAATACAAAAAAATGAGAATTCCATGTTGGTTAAACAAAATAAGCATAAACAGGAATTTGAAAGAAGAAAAATCTTTCGATTTCTAACTTCTAATTCTTTCTTTTCAAAGAAAATTTTTTTGAATCCGATCGAGAGGTCTTAATATTAAATATGAATCATAGTTCAAATATTGCTTGATCTATTTTATATATTCCGTGTTCCAGATACCAGAATGAATATCCGACGAGTTAGAACCATCTCTATCAGGATAAGATGACAGACTCATTCTCTGTATTATCAATAGGATCAATTATAACAAGTCACACACTCATATTCCGGAAATACAGAAAGAAAGAAATTCCGCGATCGAACTACCACAAAGGGGATTCAAAATAGAAATGGGAGCCCGAAAAATTCACTTTGTATTGAAAGGCTAGAACTTTCTGGTTCTTTTGGATTTCATTTTCTTGTGTATTTAATTCATTGAAATTCCATCCAGTAAAACAGAAGAATTATAAATTTCCAAAATAATAGATAGGAATATTGCAAATAAAGCCATTGCAACTCCCATCAAAGGAGTAGTTCCCCATCCAGGAGCTACTTTACCATATTCCGAATTCAATGGTTTCAATAAAGCCCCTACGGTAGTAGGTTTTGGACGAGCTCTAGAACTACCCTCAACGGTTTGTGTAGCCATAAATCCGATTGTATTCATTGAGATCTGTTGACTTTGTATACCATTCCGTTGTAAATAAATGATTTTTATCATAGATCCATTGTGGTCTTGAACTTATATAATAATGGAAACAGCAACCCTAGTCGCCATCTTTATATCTGGTTTACTTGTAAGTTTTACAGGGTACGCTTTATATACCGCTTTTGGGCAACCCTCTCAACAATTAAGAGATCCTTTCGAGGAACACGGGGACTAGTTGAAGTAATGAGCCTTCCAGTACTGGAAGGCTCGTTACTTCAATTGAGGTAATGAAAAATTATTTCATCTTTTTAGTTGGAACTTTAGGAGGTTCACGAAAAAAGATAGCGAAAAAAATTATCCCTAGAGTCGAGACTAATAGAAATGTATAAACCAATGCTTCCATAGATTCGATTGTGGTTTACAATTATAGCTTCCATACCTGTTTACTTGGGATTATTTTCCCGATAATGATAAAAAAAAAAGAGTCAAAAAAGGGCAGTGATTCAAATCAAGATTTTTCTAGTATCGTATGTCAAATCAAAAAAAAAATAGAGGCCAAAAATAACAAAGCAATGGTGTATTAGACTCCTTGTCTTCTTGTAGTCGGATCTCCAAGTTTTTGGAATGTTCCGAATTCTACTTGAGCATCCAAATCTGGGTCAATACCGGCAAAAACATCTCTGAACAAGGTTCTGGCCCCATGCCAAATGTGTCCGAAGAAGAATAGTAGGGCAAAGGAAGCGTGCCCAAAGGTAAACCAACCCCTTGGACTACTACGAAAAACACCATCAGATTTCAAAGTAGCACGATCTAATTCGAAAATTTCACCCAATTGAGCACGTCTAGCATATTTTTTCACAGTAGCGGGATCACTATAACTGACTCCGTTGAGTTCGCCACCATAAAACTCAACAGTTACACCTACTTGTTCAACGCTATACTTAGATTCCGCTCTTCTAAAAGGAACGTCAGCTCTAACAATTCCGTCCCCGTCTATCAAAACGACTGGAAATGTTTCAAAAAAAGTAGGCATACGGCGTACAAAGAGTTCACGTCCTTCTTTATCTCTAAAAATAGGATGTCCTAACCATCCAACAGCTATTCCATCGCCGTTGTCCATTGAGCCCGCTCTAAATAATCCCCCTTTTGCCGGATTATTCCCAATGTAATCATAAAAAGCTAATTTCTCAGGAATTTTCGCCCAAGCTTCTGATAAACTTTGATTTTCGGCTAGTCCAGCACTTACTCTTCGATATATTTCTTGTTGAAAGTATCCCTGATCCCATTGATAACGAGTGGGGCCAAATAATTCGATCGGGGTAGTTGCCGAACCATACCACATAGTTCCAGCAACAACAAAAGCTGCAAAAAAGACAGCAGCGATACTACTTGAAAGAACTGTTTCAATATTGCCCATACGTAATCCTTTGTATAGACGCTGAGGCGGACGGACACTAAGATGGAATAGGCCTGCTAATATGCCCAATGTCCCTGCTGCAATATGATGAGAGGCTATTCCTCCCGGAACAAAAGGATCAAAACCCTCCACGCCCCATGCTGGACTTACAGGTTGTACTTTTCCAGTTAGTCCATAAGGATCGGACACCCATATTCCAGGACCATACAAGCCTGTTACATGAAATGCGCCAAAACCAAAACAAGCCAACCCGGAAAGAAATAAATGAATTCCAAAAATTTTAGGCAAATCCAAAGAAGGTTTTCCTGTACGTTCATCAGAAAATATTTCTAGATCCCAATACACCCAATGCCAAATAGCTGCCAAAAAGCACAAGCCAGAAAACACGATATGTGCTCCGGCCACACCTTCGTAACTCCAAATACCCGGATCTGTTATAGTCCCCCCTGTAATACTCCAACCGCCCCATGAATTGGTTATTCCTAAACGAGTCATGAAAGGTATAACGAACATACCCTGTCTCCACATTGGATCAAGAACAGGGTCAGAGGGATCAAAAACTGCTAATTCATATAGAGCCATCGAACCGGCCCAACCAGCAACCAGAGCTGTATGCATTATATGGACAGAAATCAACCGGCCGGGATCATTCAATACGACGGTATGAACACGATACCAAGGCAAACCCATGGAAATACCCCTTTATCAAAGATAAATGACACTATGTAACTTTATTGCATTGGAAAATACTATGACTATGCAATGGACCCCTTTTGTCCAATGGATTCTCTCGGAACAAGGGTTAATATTTGTTCTATTCTGTTGGTAATAATGGAACAATTATGGTTGTAGGAACAAAGAGAAACAAATCTATTCTATACCCGATAAGTAGCAATACGCAATGGGGAGTTGATACCATCTTCGCTCAGTGAATGCTTTCATACTTGTTCATTATTGGAAGGTTATATTCGTAAGAATTTTTCTTTATTTATTCTATCTTTTTTTTTCAATAAATTTTTCTAATCTATCCAGAAAATATGATAAAGAAAGGTTGATATTATGAAGATAATAACCCTATTATTACGTTTCCACATCAAAGTGAAATATAGTACTTAATTCTTTTTTCTTTCATTTAATGCCTATTGGTGTTCCAAAAGTTCCCTTTAGAAGTCCTGGAGAGGAAGATGCATCTTGGGTTGACGTATAGTGCGACTTGTCGGATATACTGGGTCATATGGAATTTCCCCGTTCTCTCTCCCGATTGAGATATCCTCCCTTTCGCCCAAGAAAGATTGATTGAAATATCCAAAATTTGGAGCGTGAAATGCAATTAGATCCATTTTTGAGTTTTAAGGGGATTCGGATTAATATTATCAATTAGAATAATTTATGGTTGGCTTGGTTGGACCAATAAAATGAAGTATCCAGGCTCCGTTTATAAAAACCCCAATCCCAATTGGTAATATATTGAAGATTACTACTTTAATTAAAAATTACATATATTTTATTTACTTTAACTTGATCGTTTTGATTTGAAATTTTAAATAAGAATGATGTCAGTCTTAATCACTCGAATAGAATAATGAATATGTTGAATATTGAATTTGTCGAAAGAAAAGATATGAAATGAATAAAAAGGGGAATTCTTAACAAAAAAAAAACACAAGTGGTATTGGAAGCATTTGTCCTATATGTGCAAATCGAAATCGGGCAGATCTTTACCCGGAGTAGAACATAAACCTAAAAAAAAATTAAAGAGACCCGTTCAAGAACAAGAAAATGACATCGTGGTTTGGATTGGATCTCGATGAAACAATACATCAATGAAAAGTGAGTTCGATAAGTTTAGTAAATTCTATTTTTATTTTCTATTTTAAATAGTTATATGAGGAATTAGGGAAAGGAGAAAAAAGGAATATTTATTGAAAAAGAGAATAGAAAAAACCTTCATTATTCATTAGAAGTTGGAAAAAATCTCTATGAAAAATGAAAAAGGAATAGAATCTACACATTGATTTTATCACAATTTTTTTTGAACCGTATGCGTCAAAAGGTGCATGTACGGTTCCTAAGGGATACAATTTTACCCTAATCAACCGACTTTATCGAGAAAGATTACTTTTTTTAGGCCAAGAGGTCGATAGCGAGATCTCGAATCAACTTATTGGTCTTATGGTATATCTCAGTATCGAGGATGATACCAAGGATTTGTATTTGTTTATAAATTCTCCTGGCGGATGGGTAATACCCGGAGTAGCTATTTATGATACTATGCAATTTGTGCGACCAGATGTACATACAATATGCATGGGGTTAGCCGCTTCAATGGGATCTTTTATCCTGGTCGGAGGAGAAATTACCAAACGTTTAGCATTCCCTCACGCTCGGCGCCACTGAGTTTTTTATTTGAGAGAAAAAAAGAAAACTATGCCTTCACCATATGAAATATTAAAATTAAGTAATAATAGCATGGCACTTTGAATTCGATATGATAAATGAGAAAATTTTATCTCTATTTTATTTTCAAAACATTAGATTATGTATCGAAAGAGTAGTATGAGATGAAGAGTATTCCCGATTTTTTGATCAGGAGTCCTTTTCAGCGTCACAAACTTTTCTTCATACCAAAAAATTCTTAACAATATTTATGTTTGAAAGAGTACAAAAAAAAAAAAAAGAAACTTTGGGATTGCTGAATTACAGACGAAATAAGTATATAAAGCAACGGAGCCATCATAGTATTTTTGAACTCCTCTGAAAAGAAGGGTGGTAATTGGATCATTTACTGATCTGGATCTGATCGATCCTATTTTTCTCTTTCTTGACGAAAAATAAATGTAAATTACATTATAGAGCCGTATGCAATGCGCAAAAGATGCACGTACGGTTGTTCAATTCTATCTTTTTTATTGTTTTGCTAGTATATAGTTTTTCTCTTCGCCTCATCATGCGAGATAGAAGAACCCCTTTTAGGGTATATCATCAGGGTAATGATTCATCAACCTGCTAGCTCTTTTTATGAGGCACAAACAGGAGAATTTATCCTGGAAGCGGAAGAATTATTGAAATTGCGCGAAACCCTCACAAGGGTTTATGTACAAAGAACAGGCAAACCCTTATGGGTTGTATCCGAAGATCTGGAAAGAGATGTTTTTATGTCAGCAACAGAAGCCCAAGCTCATGGAATTGTTGATCTTGTAGCGGTCGAATAAAACGAATAAAAATAGTTAACCATTTGAGATTTTATCTTGTTACGGGGTTTACCATTAATTATGGGTTTAATATTCTATTAACTTCGATTAAGTAGAAATAATTCATAATCATTCGGTTAGGATTGATCTAAACCAGCCCATTATGTATATGATTCAGCATGCCAACTATTAAACAACTTATTAGAAACACAAGACAGCCAATCAGAAATGTCACGAAATCCCCCGCTCTTCGGGGATGTCCTCAGCGCCGAGGAACATGTACTAGGGTGTATGTGTGACTCGTTCAGATTATGGACTGGAACAAAAGCAAATAAAAGGAAAGAATTTTTCCAGTATCAATGATCAGTACCAGTGAATAGGATAAAATGGAAGAACTCCAGTCACTATCGAAAATGAAAAAGACCTATTCATCTATTGTGTATGAAATTTATGGTTTCTATTGGTATAAATCCGATTTAAGATGAGAAAAATTTCCCATTGGTAGCGAACGTTATTCATTAAGCGGGAAATCTTATTTTTAGAGCATATAAATTATGCTCTCATTCTTTGAAGAACGGACTAACAGGGTCAGCTATCCAGCTAACCGTCCAAATTAAATACCGTTACTGTATAGGTGGATCTCTTTGTGAAAGACCTATTACTGAATAATTCATGGGTAGAGCCAACAAGTTTGAACTGTACAAGTTATCAATAACATTCAGTAAATGAAGTATAATAAAGTATAAGGGCTCCGGTGTATAGAGAGGACCTCACCGTTTAAGAAGTAACCATAGAAACGAAGGAACCCACTATTTCTTTATTCATCTATATTAAAATTTAATTTACATTTCTTTTTTTGCCTTGAAACAAGACAACAAAAGAAAAAAATTGTGGTCGGGAAGGTTATAGTAGCAAAAGCCATTGGGATTTTTATTTTATACATTGGAAAAATCCGTTTTGTTATTAATAGAAAGGATAAAAGAATAACTCAAAAAAAGAAAATCAATTAGTAATTAGTTATTCTAGTTATTCATCAAAGTTTCATTTATTCAATGACTAGAGTTAGACGAGGATATATAGCTCGGAGGCGTAGAACAAAACTTCGTTTATTTGGATCAAGCTTTCGAGGGGCTCATTCAAGACTTACTCGAACTATTGCTCAACAGAAAATACGAGCTTTGGTTTCGGCTCATCGGGATAGAGATAGGCAAAAGAGAGATTTTCGTCGTTTGTGGATCACTCGGATAAACGCAGTAATTCGCGAAAACGGGGTATACTATAATTATAGTAAATTTATGCATGATCTGCACAAGAGACAGTTGCTTCTTAATCGTAAAATACTTGCACAAATAGCTATATTAAATAGGAATTGTCTTTATATGATTTCCAATGAGATCATAAAAAAAGAAGATTGGAAAGAATCCCCCGAAATGATTTAAATGAAGTTCCCCGGAGTTTATTCTCCGGGAGGATAGAGTAGAAATTAGTTTGATAAAATACGATAAATAAATAAAAATCAACAAACCCATTCAAAATAAAAAATATTTTTTCCCGATTTTGATTATCTTACGACACGACAATCAAACCTAGATTTTTTTAGAACAAAACATCAATCCGTGTTTGAGTTCAGATTCGAATTTTGATTCAAAATTTTGATTCAATTAAATAAAGAGTAAGCCTATTATTTATATTTATTTTTGGTTCTAAAACTAGCAGTTCTAGCAGTCGACTCGATTCTTTCAAATTGTTTCTCATTATTAAGAAAAGGTAACAAAGATAAAATACGAGCTTGTTTTATAGCAATAGTAATTAATCGTTGTTGTTTCAAGGTCAATCTATTCACTCGCCTAGATAATATTTTTCCCTGTTCACTAATAAATCGGCTAATTAAACTCATGTTTCTATAATCAATTCGATCCCCCGATTGGATCGAGGGCAAACGCCTGCGAAAAGATCGCTTGGATTTAATAAAGGGTCGCTTGGATTTATCCATAGTTTGTTTAGTTTATTCCTTATACCGATACCGAAAATCCTATTTCGGCTGGACCTTAAAAAAATTAGAATTAAGAAATAGGATTTGGTTTGTTTATTTCGATTTTTTTATTTATATATAAAATTAGAATTATATATTATATAATATATAATGAAAATCGTTTTGTCCCCTTCCTTGAAAGGATGATAGACAGACGTTTGGTTCGATCTATTTCTTTATCTCTCCGTGAATTGTATGTTTGTAACAATAGGGACAGAATTTTCGCAATTCCAACCGACTAGGCCTATTGTGTCGATTCTTTTGAGTAATATATCTGGAAATGCCCCTTGATCCTTTATTAACACTCTTTCGAACACAACTGGTACATTCCAAAATTACTTTAACTCGGGCATCTTTACCCTTAGCCATCAACCTAACCTCCTTTTTGATTTTTGATTCAAGCAACTTTTTTTTATTTTCGACCCGAAGTGAAGAAGAAAGAAAAAGCAAAAAAATAGAAGTTGCTAACTCGAAATACAATTAGAAAGATTTCGTTGCAATCAATAGGATAATTATAGTAAATAAATTAAGAAATACGACGTAATCAAATGGTTTCTAACTCTATTTCTAATCACAGTATTTCATTTAAGTATCTTGTATGATACTCTTATCCTAGATCCACATTTTCATTTCCGTTCTAACTCTTTTTTTTTTATTTTCATTCGAAACTGAGCCCAAGTTTTGATGAGGTTGAATCTACTTTTCTTCTTTCTCTTTTTATTTTCTAATATATTATTAGAAAATAAAAAGAGAAAGAAGAAAGAAAAGGGGTAAGGGATTAGTCACAGATAGTTGATTCTATCTCTAATATTCGTTACCCCCTTTCCGTGTCAATAACTAGAATTAAAAAAAAGGGAATGTCAATGCATCTGGGAAAAAACGATTGATTTCTATTAATAAACCAGCTAAAGACCCAAACCATAGAGTGCTTATTACCGGCGCCACGGAAAGATATGTTTTAAAATCTCGCATTGAAAATCCTCCTTCTTTATTTCTTTAATGTAATAGATAAAAAAAGTAATACATATCTAATCTACGATCAAATGTATATATCGTTAAAGACTACTTGTCTTTGTACACGAAATCCTTAAGCTAAGTCAAATTAAAATGTAAATTAATCCTGAATCCTGTAAATAAGAAAATAAGATATTTTTTTTAAGAAAAAGAGTAGCATGCCCCTTCCTACTAAGCATTCCCGAAAAGTCTTTTTTTTTTATTTACTTTACGACACGACAGGTTTGTTTTTCATATATATCCCAATACTTATCTTATACCTTATAAGATAAGAGACCAAAAAGAAGAAATGACAAGATATATTTCCTATGTATATAGGAAATAACGATGTGGAAAACACGACAGGTATTCTTTACAATTACACTATAAAAAAAAACCAATTGAATTGAAAGGGATGTAGCGCAGCTTGGTAGCGCGTTTGTTTTGGGTACAAAATGTCACGGGTTCAAATCCTGTCATCCCTACCTAATTACTTTTCCTCTGAGAAGTAAGGAGGAATTAATTGAAATCGATTAAAATTAAAAACTGAATCTCGCATTTTTTTTTATCATACTCTATAGTGTTTGCATGCCGGAGGTAGATGTAGTTTTGGGTTACAAAAAAAAGTTTTCTTTACAGTCTTATCTATTGTGATAAGAAAGCGCTCTTAGTTCAGTTCGGTAGAACGTGGGTCTCCAAAACCCGATGTCGTAGGTTCAAATCCTACAGAGCGTGATTCCATTCTTGTTAGATCGAATTGAATTCACGAATTAGGATGAAATAACTGAACAGTAATCTAAATTTGACCTCCTGTGTATTAGAAAAAGGAGGAGGTCAATCGAAAAAGATTTGTTAATTAATCAAAGGTCCAACTGATCGCCACGTCTGTATTGTAAATATGCAGTTACGAATAATCCAGCCAAAGTAATAGGAATTAGACCTAAGACGATTCCAAATAGAAAAACTTCAATCATTTCAATTCGTTTGAAACAAAAAAAAAAAAAAGAAAGGTAATAGCTATCTCTAAATATTAATCTGAATTGCCCATGAATCTCAATAACAAAAAATTATCAATTGACGCGGTAAAGAATTTTAAAATATATGGAATGCCACAGAAAGATTTCTTGAGTTGTTCATTCAATTAATTTCAAATAAGTCGTATCTTGCTCAGACCTATAAATAGAGCGGAGGTTATAGTTAAAGCTGCTAGTAAAAAACCGAAATAACTAGTTAGAGTAGGCATGAGGGAGCTAAATGAAATATGTTTTTTTTATACATATGTTTATAAAGCACTTACCTAAGTTTCCATTTTCAAAGATCGGAG